TTCAAAGAATCCCCGTTCCAGAACCGTACGTGAGATTTTCTTTCATCTCATACGGCTCCTCCTTTCTGTGCATAGTATTAAAAGGAATAATCCGTGGGATCAAAAAAAAATATCCTTTTATGAACTGATAGGAGCTGGTATTTTTACAAGAAATCTCTAGCCATCCTTCCTGCAAGAGGTTTTTTTCTTAACATCAATCATATAATAGAAATGGTAACTCCAACAATTTCTTTGTCCCTAGCGCCCCTATTTCCAGGAATTAGTCACTTCAACAATCTTCGATGGTTATACGGGTATCCAAAATACAAACGAGATGGATGTTTGTTGTCCCAACCATTCTTCTTAGTCCCGATACAAATAAGTAAAGGGAGTCATTTTTAACAAAGTTTTCGCGTTGTTGATTCCTAGATGTAGTGCTTTTTCCCCTATGCCACCTATTCCCCTATGCCACTTATTTGTACTAGTAAAGTAGACTAGGATTAACCTGCAATATAGATAGAACCCAACCTATAGGTGTAACCTTTCGCTCAATACTCAAATTGACGATTGAAGCATCTGAGGCCGTATCAATCGAGGATACACGACAGAAGGCATTGTTCTATCTCCAAACTTCACCTTCACCAAGCGTAGGTTTATTTCCATATAATTTTTTTCTTTCTATCCTCAACCCGAAACATGTCTCTTTCTCGTAAGACCGATAGCTAAAAAAAAAAAAAGAATCAAATCGCACCATCTCTGTAATAGGTAAATGCCTCTTTTTCTCCTGAAGTTGTCGGAATTATTCGTAATAAGATATTGGCTACAATTGAAGAGGTCTTATCAATAAAATTTCCATTTATCCGAGATCTAGGCATAATTAGCAACCCATTCTATAATTCTTCTCATTTCCCCTCGGGGAAAATGATCTCACAAACAAAGGAATTGTACAGTACAAAATAACATAAAAAGAGACTAATTCTAAAAAAATATAGACTTTCCACTCAAATTGTGTCCTTTTGGCAGGGAGAGATAGAAAATATTTGAATATGATTGTATTTCATCCAAATTTTGTAGTATCCCAGGAACTATTACTAATTTCATTTAACTAAGTTTAAGAATCAAGGACTTTATGTTCCTACACTATCTACAAATTCTGAGAACTCGAGAAGTTTTAATTTGATCATGATTCAAACATGATTCAAAGAGGAAAAAAAGAATAGAATAATTATTCTATAAAAAAAAAAAGTCACCATCATTTTTTGTTTGTATAACGTGTATACACTATACAGTCAAAATAGAAAAATCTATGGAACAATTTATCCATTTGTAATAAATAGATCTATGGGGTAAGTAATTAGAGGAGTTGCCGTTGAGAAATCTGGGATCGGAAAAGCATTTTTTATTCCTATAGAACCATAGTCTAAATGTAACCCTAGTTTAAAATATAGATTCTTTTCCGTTGATTTATTCTAAGTTAAGTTATTGGTCTTATCCGGTATAATATAAATAAAAAAAAAGGAAAGATCGTCGTCTTAACAAACATTAATGGATATCTCCCTAACAAGAAAAAGAGTTTTTTATTCTTTTATTACCTATACCTAGATTTATTACCTATACCTAGAATAGAAGTAAAAGAAATATTAAATATTTTTATTTTATTTGAAGAATTTAGGAAAAGTTTTACATTTCCATTAGAATAGATTGATTGTACCTGTACTGCAATAATATGAATTACTCGCTATTCACTCGGTTTATGGTCAATAATAATATTATGTTATGTAGGAGAGATGGCCGAGTGGTTCAAGGCGTAGCATTGGAACTGCTATGTAGGCTTTTGTTTACCGAGGGTTCGAATCCCTCTCTTTCCGTTTCTGTACCTTCATCTAATTCACCAAGGTTACTTAACACAATGTATCAAGTAACAATTTATACCATTATTTCCATTCTATAATATAATCTATAATATAAGAATATAAGACCCTTATTTGATTTTCTATTCCTAATTACTGTGGTATGTAAAAAAATACCGAAAAGTGCGAAAAAGGAATGAGAATTTTACTGCCGATTGTTGTGATACATAAATTGGAAAAATCTGGAAAAAAAAAGCCCTTAGTTTAAGCTTAGATTTATATTAGATTTATATTAGATATATTATTTATTAGATATATTATATTTATATTGATATCGGCGAAAAGCGAGCAAAATTATCCGAACCTTTCCTTGTTATTTTTGTTAGGTCAAGTCTGACGAGAATAATATTCTACGACTAAGAGCTCATTTATTTTCAAACCGATCCATTTACTATCTATTATTTGATTTACCATTCCTTTATTATGGAATGAGTCAATAGTCAAATGTTTTGGCACCTCCTCGTGAGAGGATAAAGAAATATTATTTTGAATCAGAGCTTTTGATCTTTGCTTATCCTTTGTAGCAATAATATCCCGGGGTTTGCAACGATAACTTGGTATATCTACTATATGACCATTAACTAAAATATGTCTATGGTTAACTAATTGCCTGGCTCCAGGAATGGTCGAAGCCATGCCCAATCGAAAAAGGATGTTATCCAAACGCATCTCAAGTAATTGTAGTAAAACCTGACCCGTCGGTCCTTTGGCTTTTCCAGCGATATGCACATATCTAAGTAATTGTCGCTCTGTCAGACCATAATGAAAACGCAATTTCTGTTTTTCTTCTAGACGAATACGATATTGTGATTTTTTACCAGAGCGCAATTTGTTTTTAAGATCACTTCTGGATCTAGGTCTTTTACTAGTCAGTCCTGGTAAAGCCCCCAGACGGCGTATTTTTTTGAAACGAGGTCCTCGGTAACGAGACATAAAAACTCCTTTATTTTATTATTGAATTGAAATTTGCAGAAAAAATCTAAATTAAGACTGAACTAACGCATAAACAAAGCAAAGAAAAATCTACAGAAGCACTACAAACAAAACAAGAATTAAATGGACTGTATCAATATACAGATTTTATTGTATATTGTATATGTTTTATTTATTTTATTTACTATATTTTATTTATTTTATATAATTTTATTTATATATATTAAATAATTAGTATATATATTAAATTAGTATATATATTATATTATTAGATTATATAATTAATATAATTAGTAATTATTAGATTATATAATTAGTATTAGATTATATAATTAGTAATATATAGATATAGTAATATATAGATATTCTAATATATAGATATTCTAATTAGTAATTAGAAGTAATTAGAAGTAGTAATTAAAGTAATTAGAAGTAGTAATTAGAAGTAATTAGAAGGTTAAGGCTACGTTTTATGATTTGTTCTGTAGAGGTCTAATTACTCCAATTTTTGATTCATAGTTGGAAGTTACCGCGGCATAATATAACAGATGAGCAACTCGACATTTGGAGAAAAAGAGAGGAGTCTTTTCAATATTCCCTGATCTCGAGGGGAGATCATCAATCGTGGAAAAAGAAAATAATAAATAGGGAAAAGCCAGCTATCGGAGTCGAACCGATGACCATCACATTACAAATGCGATGCTCTAACCTCTGAGCTAAGCGGGCTCATATAACAGAAACAGAAAAGAAAAATAATGCATAGGAATTCCGGAAATAGTGAGGATCCTCACTATTAGCAATTTCTTTATTTTTTTTTTTTCTTCTTTCTTATCTCAATCTCATGCGTATTATAATTATATATTCTTTGTATCTTATATTATCTTATATATTATATTTCATACATTCCATTATATTCCATATATTTTATAAAGCCATAACATCCTATTTTCTACTAAAATTTGATTTATTATTATTATTTAATTTAATTAATAATTTAATTAATTTATTATTTTAATTTTTAATATTTAAATTAAATAAATATTATTTCATTATATTATTATATTCTTATTCATTTTATATTTTATTTCATTTTATTTATAATTTTTTATATTGTAGTTTGTTTGTATTATATATTGTATTATATATATATTGTATTATAATATAGATAATATAGTTATAATATATAATAGTTATAATATATAATATAATAATATATATAATTATAATAATATATATAATAATATATTATATATATAATATATAATAAAATATATATATAATAATATATATATAATATAAAATATATAATAATATATAATAATTAAGAATAATTAAGATATAAAAATAATTAAGATATAATTAATAATTAAGTTAATAAGTTAATAATTAAGATAAATAATATAAGTAGAAGGGATCCCAATAGGATTCCGATCTCAAATCAAAAGGGGATATGGCGAAATTGGTAGACGCTACGGACTTGATTGCATTGAGCCTTGGTATGGAAACCTACTAAGTGGTAACTTCCAAACTCAGAGAAACCCTGGAATAAAAAATGGGCAATCCTGAGCCAAATCCTTGTTTTGAGAAAAAAGGATAGGTGCAGAGACTCAATGGAAGCTGTTCTAACAAATGGAGTTGATTGCATTGCGTTGGTAGCTGGAATTCTTCTTTCTATCTAAATTACAGAAAGGATAACCCTATATACCTAATACGCACGTACTGACATATCAAACGATTAATCACGACCCAAATCCATAATAATTATTAATATTATTATAATTTTAAATTGAAGTAAGAGTCGAATATTCAGTGATCAAATCATTTGAAAAAAAAAAATGATTAATCGGACGAGAATAAAGAGAGAGTCCCATTCTACATGTCAATACCGACAACAATGAAATTTATAGTAAGAGGAAAATCCGTCGACTTTAGAAATCGTGAGGGTTCAAGTCCCTCTATCCCCAAAAAACCATTTTACCTCTTAAGTATTTTTCCTCTTTTCCGTCGGTGACTCAAAATTCACTATGTTTTCCATTTACTCTACTCTTTCACAAAAAGATCCGAGCGTTTTATGTTTAGTTTAGCACAAGTTTTTGTGCAATACACGTACAAGAAGATACATGTACAAAGACTCTCGAGTATTGAATTTTTCACTATTCACAATCTATATTTAAGACC